TCTCTCCACGGCACCTGTTCTAACTACTCTATGGTTTGGGTCTTTAGCGGGTTTATTGATAGAAATTAATCGTTTATTCCCAGATGCTTTGTCATTCCCTTTTTTTTAACTCTGGTTATTGGTATGCGAAAAAAATAAAGAAAATTTTGGATTGGATATAATTATACGCGATGTGACTAAAACCCCGTCCCCCCCTTTTTTCATTCAGTTCTTTAGGATAGGAAGGAAAGAGAAAGTGTATTGAACCTCAGCAAAAATCTGGTGAATCTAAGATCCAATTTTGGAGAACAGAAACGGAAAGGGGAGTCCCGTCTAGGGCAGTCTGTACGAAATAAATCATAGCATAGAAAGAGGCTCTTAAAATGAAATGCTAGGATTAGAATAGGAATAATTGATAGTTAGAAAAAAATTGTATTACTTACATTATTACTATGTATTCTATTCATAAGAAATGGAATTTCTAGTTAGTAACTTCTATTGGTTTTTTTGTTATTTTCGTATTCTTTGGTTCGGATCGAAAATAGAAGAGTGAAGTCAATTCCAGAATGGAAAGGAGGCTCATGGCCAAGGGTAAAGATGTCCGAGTTATAGTTATTTTGGAATGTACCCGCTGTGTTCAAAATGGTGTTAATAAAAAATCGCCGGGCATTTCTAGATATATTACTCAAAAGAATCGACACAATACACACAGTCGATTAGAATTGAGAAAATTTTGTCGCTATTGTCACAAGCATACGATTCATGGGGAAATAAAGAAATAGATCGAGCAGAACGTGTGTTCAATCTTTCCAATCCAAGGGCTAGGACAGGAAAAGGAAGAACTTCACATATATATAATATAAAAATAAAACCTTATTTTGGTCGGATCTGAAATGAATAAAAAAAAAATAGAATTTTAGAGATAAGGAATAAACCATGGATAAATCCAAGCAACCCTTTCGTAAATCCAAGCGGTCTTCTCGTAGACGTTATCCCCCAATTGAATCGGGGGATCGAATTGATTATAGAAACATGAGTTTAATTAGTCGATTTATTAGTGAACAAGGAAAAATATTATCTAGACGGGTGAATAAATTGACCTTGAAACAACAACGATTAATTACTATTGCTATAAAACAAGCTCGTATTTTATCTTTGTTACCTTTTCTTAATAATGAGAAACAATTTGAGAGAGCCGAGTCCAACCCTAGAATTACAGGTCCTAGAACCGGAAATAAATAGGCATCTCCTCAATTGACTCAAAACTCCAATCGGAACTCCAGCTCATATTGATGTTTGAAAAAAAAAAGATATATTTTATATTGATTGAAAGATATTCGTTCATTCTTATTAATTTCTCTTAATTTATTTTTATTTGATCTTCCCGGAGAATGGACTCCGGGGAATTCTTTTTCAATCACTTCTATTTCTATATAGAAATAGAACTTTAGAATCTCCTTTATTTGAGAATCTTGTTGGAAATAATGGAAAGACAATTCTTATTTGATATAGCTATTTGTGCAAGTATTTTACGATTAAGAAGCAATCGCTTCTTGTACAGATTGTGTATTAATAGACTATAACTATGGAATACCTTATTCTCACGAGTTACCGCATTTATCCGAGTGATCCATAAACGACGAAAATCCCTCTTTTGTCTGCCCCTATCTCGATGAGAGGAAACCAAAGCTCTCATTTTCTGTTGAGTAATGGTTCGAGTAAGTCTTGAATGAGCCCCTATAAAGGTTGATGCAAATAAACGAATTTTTGTTCGACGTCTCCGAGCTATATATCCTCGTTTAACTCTGGTCATTGAATCAAATTAAACTTTAATGAATAACTAATTGATTTCTCTTCTTTCAGTCATCCTTTTATTCCCCGGCTGATTAATAACAAAACGGATTATTCCAATATATAAAAAATAAATTCCAATGGCTTTTGCTACTATGACCTTCCCAACCACGATTTTTTATTCCATTTTCCTTGGAAATAAGAAATTTTATCGATACTAAATAAATCCAAATAGTGGGTTCCATCGTTTCTATGGTTATTTCATAAACGGTGAGGTCCTCTCTATACACCGGAGCCTCTTCTTTCATTTAATCAAATGTTATTGTGAACTTGTATAGTTCACGCTCTTTGGCTCTACCTATCAATTATACAATATATAGTTAGCTTTTTTCACAAAAAAGTTATCCATACAGTGACGGCATTTAATTATGAAAGTTGGCTAGGTAGCTGACCTTATTAGTCCGTTCTTTCAAGAATAAGAACATCACTTTTTTGCTTCTTTTCTTATAGTACTATTTCCTCCGCTTAATGGATAACTATTTGCTACCAATGGGGAATTTATTCTCATCTCAAATGGGATCGGTTGGATTTGCACCAACAGAAACCATAAATTCGAAACACAAAAAATATAGGTATATGATAGATCTTCATTTTTAGGTAGTAAATTACTTTCTTCCACTCCATCTATCCTATTCATTGTTACTGGTGATTGGGACAGGAAAAAAATTGTTTCATTTATTCGAACTCATGATCTAAACGAGTCGCACATACACCCTAGTACATGTTCCTCGACGCTGAGGGCATCCTCGAAGAGCGGGGGATTTCGTTACATTTCTTATTGGCTGTCTTGTGTTTCTAATAAGTTGTTTAATAGTTGGCATGTTGTATATATAGATATAATAGTTTGGTTTAGATCGATCTTAACCCGATAATTGATGATTATTAATTATTTCTATTCAATATCAAATCACGAAAAATTTGAATTATGGTTTGAAATGGAATCATGGATTGAAATTACACGGAATCCCCAGTATTTTTCTTTTCAACCGCTACAAGATCAACAATGCCATGAGCTTGGGCTTCTGTTGCTGACATAAAAACATCTCTTTCCATATCTTCGGATATAACCCATAAAGGATTGCCCGTTCTTTGTACATAAACCTTTGTAAGGGTTTCGCGAAGTTTCAGTAGTTCTTCCGCTTCCAGGATAAATTCTCCCACTTGTGCCTCATAAAAAGAACTAGCAGGTTGGTGAATCATAACCCTGATAATATTGATATAACATCATACATGAATAGTTCTTCTATCTCGCACGATTGGGCTAAAGTAAGGGATAAAAAAAAGAAGAAGAAAAAAAGAGAATTGAACAACCGTACAGGCATATTTTGTTCATTGCATACGGCTCTGCAATGGAATTGAATTTTTCATTCTATCGAAGAAAGAAATAGGATCCTTCCGATCCAAATCGTCGAATAATCCATTTACCACCCTTCCTTTCGTATCGTAGGAAAAAAATACTATGATGGTTCTGTTGCTTTCCATATTTATTTCGTCTTTGATTTAGCAATTCCAAAGTTTTTTTTTGATACGATCAAAATAAGTAAAAGTGATCATTTTAGGACTCCACATAAATATAAAGTAACGAGACTTTTAGTGTGGAAGAAAAAAGGGTTTGTGACGCTGAAATGTACTCCCGACACATAAGATAAAATCGGAAATCGCTTTTGTTTCATACTACTATTTCGATACAAAATTTCATGTTAGGAAAAAAATAATGGATTATTCATATCGAATTCGAAGTGCCATGCTATTATTACTTATTCTTTATATTCGATATGGCGAAGGCATAGTCTTATTCTTTTTTTTTTTCAAATAAAAACTTCATTGGCGCCAAGCGTGAGGGAATGCTAGACGTTTGGTAATTTCTCCTCCGACCAGAATGAAAGATCCCATTGAAGCGGCTAATCCCATGCATATTGTATGTATATCAGGCGACACAAATTGCATAGTATCATAAATGGCTATTCCTGGTATTACCCATCCGCCGGGAGAGTTTATAAACAAATAAAGATCCTTAGTATCATCTTCTATACTGAGATATACCATGAGACCAACAAGTTGATTCGAGATTTCACTATCAACCTCTTGCCCTAAAAAAAGTAATCTTTCTCGATGAAGTCGGTTGATTAGGACAAAATAGTATCCCTTACGAACCGTACGTGCACCTTTGGGTGCATACGGTTCAAAAATAAAATTGCGAAAAAAGAATCAATGTGTCGATTCCATTCCTATCTCTTTTTTTTTAACAGATTTTTGTTTTTCTAATGAAGGAGTTTTTCTTCTATCTTTTCAAAAAACATGAGTTTTTGCCCTTCCCTTAAAAAAAAAAAGAATTTACTGAACTTATTGAACTAACCTTTCATTGATGTATTGTTTCGTCGAGATTCAAATCACGATGTCATTTTCTTGTTCCTGAATGGGTCCTTTCAATTCTTTTAGGTTCATGTTCTACTCCGGGGAAAGATCTGTCCGAATTCTATTTGCATATATAGGGCAAATGATCTCAGTACCACCTCTTTTTGCTATGACTTTTTTTTCCAATTTGTTTCATGTCTTCCCCCAAATTATTCAATGGGCTCATCATACTGGTTAGCAGGGCAGTTTCAGATTGCCCCTAAAATAAGTATAAGAATCATCGTGGTAATCGTACATATATTACCAATTTGGTATTTTCTGAACGGAGCCTGGATACTTTGATTAGTCCAAGTCAACCATAAATTCTTCTAATTGATAATAGTTATCCTCAATATCAATTGATCTAATTTCACTTCACACTCCGAATGATTGATGGTTCAATCAATACAATATTTCATTTCTTGGTCGAAACGTAGGATATCTCGATCGGGGGAGAAAACGGGGAAATCCCGTATGACCCAATATGTTTGACAAGTCGCACTATACGTCAACCCAAACTGCATCTTCCTCTCCAGGACTCCGAAAAGGTACTCTTGGAACACCAATGGGCATTAAATTTAAGAAACAAATTAAGTACTATACTTCACTTTAATATGGAAACGTAAGAATGGGGTTATTGTCTTCATCATTTTTTTTTCTGTTTATTCTCTATTTATACATAGATTGAAGGATTGAAGGTTGATATGGGAAGACAAAATAAATACAAATTTTAACGAACGAGTCCACCGATCGTTCGAATAATGAATTAAGTATCTGTGCATTCCTTCTTCTAAAATGGGACCAATCCTCCCATTGCGTATTGGTACTTATCGAGTATAGAATAGATTTGTTTCTCTTTGTTCTTACGAACAGAATTCCTCCGTTATTTTCAACGGAATAGAATAAATAGTAACCCTTTCTCATACGGAATCCACTGAAAAGGTTAGGTACATAGTTTTCAATGCGATAAAGTTACATAGTAACCATTTTTCTTTACTAAAGGGGTATTTCCATGGGTTTGCCTTGGTATCGTGTTCATACTGTTGTATTGAATGATCCCGGTCGATTGCTTTCTGTCCATATAATGCATACAGCTCTAGTTTCTGGTTGGGCTGGTTCGATGGCTTTATACGAATTGGCTGTTTTTGATCCCTCTGACCCTGTTCTTGATCCAATGTGGAGACAGGGGATGTTCGTTATACCCTTCATGACTCGTTTAGGAATAACCAATTCGTGGGGTGGTTGGAGTATTTCAGGAGGAACTATAACGAATCCGGGTATTTGGAGTTATGAAGGCGTGGCAGGGGCACATATTGTGTTTTCTGGCTTGTGTTTCTTGGCAGCCATCTGGCATTGGGTATATTGGGATCTAGAAATATTCTGTGATGAACGTACGGGAAAACCTTCTTTGGATTTGCCCAAGATCTTTGGAATTCATTTATTTCTCTCAGGAGTAGCTTGTTTTGGCTTTGGCGCATTTCATGTAACAGGCTTATATGGTCCTGGAATATGGATATCCGATCCTTATGGACTAACTGGAAAAGTACAATCTGTAAATCCGGCGTGGGGCGCGGAGGGTTTTGATCCTTTTGTTCCGGGAGGAATAGCCTCTCATCATATTGCAGCGGGTACATTAGGCATATTAGCGGGCCTATTCCATCTTAGTGTCCGTCCGCCTCAACGCCTATATAAAGGATTACGCATGGGCAATATTGAAACTGTACTTTCTAGTAGTATTGCTGCTGTTTTTTTTGCAGCTTTCGTTGTTGCTGGAACTATGTGGTATGGTTCAGCAACTACCCCAATAGAGTTATTTGGTCCTACTCGTTATCAGTGGGATCAGGGATACTTCCAGCAAGAAATATATAGAAGAGTTGGGGCCGGACTAGCCGAAAATCTGAGTTTAGCGGAAGCTTGGTCTAAAATTCCTGAAAAATTAGCTTTTTATGATTACATTGGTAATAATCCGGCAAAAGGGGGCTTATTCAGAGCAGGATCAATGGACAGCGGAGATGGAATAGCTATTGGGTGGTTAGGTCACCCCGTCTTTAGAGATAAAGAAGGTCGCGAACTTTTTGTACGCCGTATGCCTACTTTTTTTGAAACATTCCCGGTAGTTTTGGTAGATGGAGACGGAATTGTGAGGGCCGATGTTCCTTTTAGAAGAGCAGAATCCAAGTATAGTGTTGAACAAGTAGGTGTAACCGTTGAGTTCTATGGTGGCGAACTCAATGGAGTCAGTTATAGTGATCCTGCTACCGTGAAAAAATATGCTAGACGCGCTCAATTAGGTGAAATTTTTGAATTAGACCGGGCTACTTTAAAATCCGATGGTGTTTTTCGTAGCAGCCCAAGAGGTTGGTTCACTTTTGGGCATGCTACGTTTGCTTTGCTCTTCTTTTTCGGACATATTTGGCATGGTGCTAGAACCCTGTTCAGAGATGTTTTTGCCGGTATTGATCCCGATTTGGATGCTCAAGTGGAATTTGGAGCATTCCAAAAACTGGGGGATCCAACTACAAAGAAACAGGTAGTCTGATACAAGATCACTACGGTATCTTTCGACTCTATTTTTTTTTTGAATTAAATAGGGTAAGGTACCTAAAAAATCTTGGCGCGAATCACCCATTTTTCTTTATTTCCCATTTTTGATATGGTATGTTAAATAATCCAAAACGAATAGGTGTGGAAGCTATAATTGTAAACCACGATCGAATCCATGGAAGCATTGGTTTATACATTCCTTTTAGTTTCAACTTTAGGGATCATTTTTTTCGCTATATTTTTTCGAGAACCGCCTAAGGTTCCTACTAAAAAATGAAATGATTTTTCATTATCTTAACTGATGTTGAAGTAATGAGCCGACCAACAGGGTCGGCTCATTACTTCAATTAGTTTAGTCCCCATGTTCTTCGAATGGATCTCTTAATTGTTGAGAGGGTTGCCCAAAAGCGGTATATAAGGCGTACCCCGTAAAGCTTACAAGTAAACCAGATATGGAGATGGCGACTAGGTTTGCTGTTTCCATTTTTAGAGAATTTCAAGATCACAATGGATCTACGATAAGATCGTTTATTTACAACTACAACGGAATGGTATACAAAGTCAACAGATCTCAACCAATAATTAAATAGGATTTATGGCTACACAAACCGTTGAGGGTAGTTCTAGATCTAGACCAAGACAAACTAACGTAGGGAGTTTATTGAAACCATTGAATTCAGAATATGGTAAAGTAGCCCCGGGCTGGGGGACTACACCACTTATGGGAATTGC